CTCTGATAAATCTCATAAAATTTAAAATTAATAAGATACTCTAGTTACCAATTTATGAATATCTCTGATAAATCTCATAAAATTTAAAATTAATAAGATGCCTGAAATTATAAGGACTATTTTGATAGAATAGAACATGTATATATTAATACTCTTATTATAACATTGAAGTATTATTGATAAAATTATATAATATGGAATTAAACCACCCTATAAGAATCAAAATCTCATGTGCATCTAACACTTTTATACATGACAATTTTTTTAGAAAGGTAAGCTAAATTAAGCTATCAGGTTCATACCCTGCTTATAGAGAAAGACTCTCCTCTCTAATCAAAAAAAGAAGTTGATTATTTATACTAATTTTAATAATAAGAACAATAATGACATTATCCTCCAATAACTGAATAAGAATATGAATTGGATTAGAAATGAATATAATATCATTTATACCTATTATTCTTAAAAAAGTAAATAAATCAAGATCTGAAGCTGCAATAATTTATTTTTTAATCCAAACAATAAGAAGAGCTTTATTCATGATAATGATTTTAATTAAAGCAATCAGAATTAATATAAGAGATTATATTATAAATAATGCCATTACATTAAGCCTACTAATTAAATTAGGTGCTGCACCTTTTCATTACTGATTACCTAAAATTATGTCTAATATAAATTGGAAAAAAAGAATGATTTTAATAACATGACAAAAATTAGCCCCTTTAATAATAATTTATAATTCAGGTAGTTCTACAATTATTAATTTATCCACTATATGCTGTATTATTATTGGAAGAATCGGCGGAATAAATCAAACATCTTTACGAAAATTAATAAGATACTCATCAATTAACCACATAGGATGAATAATAATTTTAATTAAATATATTAACTTATGAATAATATATTTAATATTATATAGAATTATTATATTTATGGTAACATATATATTCTCATATTATAATATTTATTATATAAATCAATTAAGAATAATCTATATAAATAATACTGAAAAGATTAGATTCTTCTTTATAATATTAAGACTTGGGGGTTTACCCCCTTTCATTGGATTTTTACCCAAATGAATTACAATACAAACCATAATAATAGAAAAAGAATACTTTATAATATTTATCATAATTATATTTAGACTAATTACATTAATATTTTATACACGAATTATAATAAATATATTCATAACATTTAATTCATCAACAAAATGATCTTTCACAAAACCTAATAAATATTTTAATATATTAAATATCATTATAAACTTAAGTTTACCCTTAATTATAATTATAAATATTATATAATTTATATAAAGCTTTAAGTTAATAAAACTATTAACCTTCAAAGTTAAAATTATATTTAATAAATATATAAGCTTTAAGAATAAATCTTACTTTAGAATTGCAATCTAATATCATATAAAATTGACTATAAAGCTAAAAACTTATTACATAAATTATATAATAAGGGGTAATTATATATACCATAAATAAATTTACAATTTATCACCTAAAATACTTCAGTCACCTTATTATAAATAAAATTGAATAAATGATTATATTCAACTAATCATAAAGATATCGGAACCTTATACTTCATATTCGGAATATGAGCCGGAATAGTAGGATCCGCCATAAGATTAATTATTCGAATTGAACTAGGACAACCAGGTAGATTTATTGGAGATGACCAAACTTACAATGTAGTAGTCACAGCCCATGCCTTTATTATAATTTTCTTTATAGTGATACCTATCATAATTGGAGGATTTGGTAATTGACTTGTTCCTTTAATAATTGGAGCACCAGATATAGCATTCCCTCGAATAAATAATATAAGATTTTGACTTTTGCCCCCTTCTTTAACACTATTGATAGTAAGAAGAGTAACCGAATCTGGAGCAGGAACTGGATGAACAGTTTATCCACCATTATCTAGAAACATCTCACATAGAGGAGCTTCAGTAGATTTAGCTATTTTTAGCTTACATTTAGCTGGAATTTCATCCATTTTAGGAGCAGTAAACTTTATCTCAACTATTATAAATATACGACCAAATGGTATAACACCAGAACGAATTCCTCTATTCGTATGATCAGTGGGAATTACCGCACTTCTATTATTATTATCCTTACCTGTTCTAGCAGGAGCTATTACAATATTATTAACAGACCGAAATTTTAATACATCATTCTTTGATCCATCAGGAGGAGGGGATCCTATTTTATATCAACACTTATTCTGATTCTTTGGTCACCCTGAAGTTTATATCTTAATCTTGCCAGGATTTGGACTAATTTCCCATATCATTAGACAAGAAAGAGGTAAAAATGAAACATTTGGTAACATCGGAATAATTTATGCAATATTAGCAATTGGAATTCTAGGATTCATTGTTTGAGCTCATCATATATTTACGGTAGGAATAGATGTAGATACACGAGCATATTTTACATCAGCAACCATAATCATCGCTGTACCAACAGGGATTAAAATTTTCAGATGACTAGCAACCATACATGGAGTAAAATTAAGATATTCACCTTCCCTAATGTGAGCCCTAGGATTCGTATTTCTATTTACAATTGGTGGATTAACAGGAGTAATTCTAGCGAACTCTTCTATCGATATCATTTTACATGACACATATTATGTAGTAGCCCACTTCCATTATGTATTATCTATAGGAGCTGTATTCGCTATTATAAGAAGATTCATTCAATGATATCCATTATTTACAGGAATAACAATAAATCCAAAATGATTAAAAACTCAATTTATTGTTATATTTTTAGGAGTTAATATTACATTTTTTCCTCAACACTTCTTAGGATTAAGTGGGATACCTCGACGATACTCAGATTATCCTGATAGATACACTGGATGAAACATCATTTCATCTATTGGAAGAATTATATCAATAATTAGAATTATTATATTTATTATAATTATATGAGAGAGAATTATTTCAAAACGAATTATTATATTTAGTGAAAATATAATGTCAAGAATTGAATGATTACAAAAAACCCCTCCAGCAGAGCATTCCTATAATGAAATCCCTATTTTATCATCATTCTAATATGGCAGATTAGTGCAATGAATTTAAGATTCATAAATAAAGTATTTAAACTTTTATTAGAAATAGCAACATGAGGAAATTATATAACACAAGATGCTAGATCAGCTTTAATAGAACAATTAATATTCTTTCATGATCATACAATTATAATTTTATCAATAATTACAGTAATAGTAGCCTATATTATAATAAGAATAACAAAAAACAAATTAGTTAATCGATATCTACTAGAAGGACAAACAATCGAATTAATTTGAACACTAATCCCCGCAATTACTTTAATCTTTATTGCTTTGCCCTCATTACGATTACTATATATAATTGATGAAATTAATAATCCATCAATCACTATTAAAGTAATTGGACACCAATGATATTGAAGATATGAATATTCAGACTTCGGAGAAAATGAATTTGATTCATATATAAAACCAATCAATGAATTAAATAAAAGAGAAATACGTTTATTAGAGGTAGATAATCGAACAATTATCCCTATAAATACTCAAACACGAATCGTAGTAACAGCAGCAGATGTATTACATTCATGAGCAGTACCATCACTAGGAATTAAAATCGATGCAGTACCTGGACGATTAAATCAAGGAACTATTAATATTACACGACCAGGAATTATATTTGGACAATGCTCAGAAATTTGTGGTGCAAATCATAGATTTATACCAATCATAATTGAAAGTACAACAACTAAAAATTTCCTAAAATGAATTAATTCAATATCATTAAGTGGCTGAAAATTTTAAGCATTGGTCTCTTAAACCAAAATATAGTACGATATTAATACTCTTAATGAATTAAACAAATTTTGTTTAAAAAGATTTAGTTTATATAAAATTTAAAACATTAACTTGTCAAGTTAAAATAATTAATGTTAATAATCTTTATTGCCTCAAATAGCCCCTTTATGATGAGAAACATTATATGTTAGATTTTTAATAAGATTCATTATCATAAATATAATAATTTATTTTTCCAAAACAATTAAAATTAAAAAAGAGATTAATAATAAATCCTGAAAAACGAATAAACAAATAACCTGAATATGATAACAAATTTATTCTCAACATTTGATCCAGCAACATCAATAAATTATTCAATAAATTGATTAAGAACAATAATTATATTAATAGTTATACCTTATTCTTTTTGAACAACCCCTAATTGAACAATAATTATATATAATAATGTAAATAAAACCTTACATAAAGAATTTAAATTATTAATAGGAAAAAACTCTGAAGGAATAACCCTAATAATAATTTCATTATTTATATTTATTATAGTAAATAATTCAATAGGATTAATACCTTACATTTTTACCAGATCAAGACATTTAGTATTTTCATTATCAATAGCCATACCTTTATGAGTAAGAATAATAATATTTGGATGAGTTAATAAAACAAACTATATATTCGCCCACTTAGTACCAAATGGAACCCCTATGATCCTAATACCCTTCATAGTTATAATCGAAACTATCAGTAACATAATTCGACCGGGAAGATTAGCTGTACGACTAACCGCTAATATAATCGCAGGACACTTATTAATAAGATTACTAGGAAATAAATCAACAGAAACAACCAATATAATATTAACATTTATTATAGTATTACAAGTAGTATTAATAATATTCGAATCAGCAGTAGCTATCATTCAAGCATATGTATTTTCTGTTCTATCAACCTTATACTCTAGAGAAGTAATATAATTATGAAAACAAAAAAAAACCATCCATATCATTTAGTAGATTATAGACCATGACCCTTGACAGGATCTATTGGAGCCATAGCACTAACCTCTGGAACAGTTTTATGATTACATAAAAATGAAAAACATTTAATAATAATAGGTATTATCATTTTGATACTAACCATATGTCAATGATGACGAGATATTATTCGGGAATCAACATTCCAAGGACATCACACTAGAAAAGTAACCAATGGTTTAAAAATTGGAATAATTCTATTTATTATCTCAGAAGTATTCTTCTTTATTTCATTCTTCTGAAGATTTTTCCATAGAAGACTAGCTCCAACTGTAGAAATCGGAATAATATGACCTCCAAGGGGGATTAATGTATTTAATCCTATAGAAATCCCATTACTCAATACAATAATTCTACTATGTTCAGGGATAACAGTAACATGAGCACACCATAGAATTATAAATAATAATTATCAAGAAAGAAAAAAGAGATTAATAATAACAGTAATAATGGGGATATACTTTACGATTTTACAAGCATATGAATACTTAGAAGCAAGATTCTGTATCAGAGATTCTATCTATGGATCATGCTTTTACATAGCAACTGGATTTCATGGAATCCATGTAATTATTGGAACCATTTTTTTGATAGTGTGTTTAGTACGACATATAAAATTTCACTTTTCAATAAATCATCATTTTGGATTTGAAGCAGCAGCCTGATACTGACACTTTGTTGATGTAGTGTGATTATTTCTATATATTTCAATTTACTGATGAGGTAGATAATATTATTCTTTTAGTATAAAAATTATATTTGACTTCCAATCAAAAGATCTTGATCAAAAGAAAGAATTATATATGTAATTATTTGATCTATGGGGTTTAGTATTTGTTTAAGATTAATAATAATAGTAATATGTACTATAATCTCAAAAACATCTAAAAGAGATCGAGAGAAAGCATCACCGTTTGAATGTGGATTTGATCCTAAAAGATCAGCACGATCCCCTTTCTCAATTCAATTCTTCCTAATTGCAGTTTTATTCTTAATTTTTGATATCGAAATCGCAATTATTTTACCTATTATATTAACAATAAAATGAATTATAAACAAAATATGAATTCTCACAGTAACAGCCTTTTTAACAATTTTAATTTTAGGATTATATCATGAATGAAAAAATGGTGTACTAGAATGAGCTAAATAATAAATATAAGGGGTTGTAGTTTAATCACTAAACATTTAATTTGCAATTAAAAAAAACTAGATAGTCTTCCTCATTAAGATATTTATACTTAAGATAATGAAGTAAAAATTACATCTTAATTTCGACTTAAGATTAAGGATAAATATTCCCTTATCTAAAATTTAATTGAAGCCAAAATTTAGAGGCCTTTCATTGTTAATGAAAAAAATGATTTTATAATCCAATTAAAAGGGAACAAGAAATAAAAGAAGCTGCTAACTATCTTTTTAAGCGGTTAAAATCCGTTTTTCCCTTATTTATATAGTTTATAAAATAAAACCCCTCATTTTCAATGAGGAAAAAAGTTAATCTTTATAAATACACTAGGAAGATACATTTATCTATAATAATTTCTTCAAAATTATACTTTAAACTTAAGATATCCTAGTTACAATAAAAGAAGAAAAATAAATAAAATAATAAAACTAATTATATAAATTTTTACATTATTTATATAAGAAAGTAAATAATTTGATCTATAATAAGAAAATATTTTTAATAAAGAACTAGAAATTAGATATTCACCTCAACTATTATCTATTAGATTATATCTAAATTTAGAGTAAATTAAAGATTTATCATAAATTATATAAGTTCTAAAATAAGGTATAAATCATATTAAACTCAAAAACTCAACTAAATAATTATACCTAATCCCAAAAAGTGTATCACTAGAAGATAATAATGATAAACTAAAACCTAATCAACCCCCAAGACAAATAAAAATTAAAGGTAGAAGCTTCAAAAAAAATATAGAATAATAAAAGTTTAATGAAGAAAAAATCAATCAATTCAAAACTCTACCTCTAATCACAGATATAAAACTTAAATAAATTAAAGATATTATAATAAAAGGATCCTCTAAATAACTTAAACCAACTATTAATCCACTTGATACACAAAAACAGAAATAAATTAATCGTAAACTGTAACATACAGTTAAACCCACAGAAATATAAAAAATAACATATAGATATAAATTATAATAATTATAACTTAAAAGATCTAAAACAAGATCTTTTCTATAAAATCCAGATAAAAAAGGAAAACCACATAAAGATAAGTTAGAAATACAAAAACAAGAACAAGTAAAAGGAATACAATTAGTCAATATACCCATAAACCGAATATCCTGAGAATCATTTATACAATGAATCATCAAACCTGCACATAAAAATATCAAGGCTTTAAAAAAAGCATGTGTCAGTATATGGAAAAAAGATACAACAGGATAACCTAAAAATAAAATTCTCATTATCAAGCCAAGCTGACTTAAAGTAGACAAGGCGATAATTTTTTTTAAATCATACTCAAAATTAGCAGAGAGACCAGATATAAATATTGTTATACAAGAAATAAACAAAAAAAGATCTAAATATATATTAGTCATTAAAAATCTAAAACGAATTAATAAGTAAACACCCGCTGTTACCAAAGTAGAAGAATGCACCAAAGCAGAAACAGGTGTAGGTGCAGCTATAGCAGCTGGAAGCCAAGAAGAAAAAGGAATTTGAGCACTTTTAGTAAAAGAAGCTAAAACAACAAGATTCAATAATCAATAAGATACAAAATCATCAATGTAACTTAAATAATAAATATAAGATCAACTACCTATATTAAATAATCAAGAAACAGAAATTAAAATAGAAACATCACCAATACGATTACTTAAAATAGTTAACATACCCGCATTATAAGACTTAATATTTTGATAATAAATAACCAAACAATAAGATACTAAACCTAAACCATCCCATCCCAACAAAATTCTAACCAAATTAGGACTAATAATCAAAAACATTATAGATATAACAAACAAAAGAACAATAAATAAAAAGCGAACTCTATAAGTATCATAAAATATATAAGAAAAACTATACAACACCACTATAGAAGAAATAATAAAAACCCCTCCTATAAATAATAATGATATTCAATCAAAATAAATAGATATAGAAAAAGATGAAGTATTAAAAGTAATAACCTCTCAATCAAAAAAACAAGAATAGGAATAAAATATATAAAAAACCCCCAAAAAAACAAATAATAAACCAAAAACAAACAAAATAAATGATCAATAAAAATATAAATTTATAATGGATTTAGAGAATATAAATATTCACCAGTAATACCACAAATTACTATTCTAATAAATTTAAACTATCATAAATCCAATTAAAGAAAAAGAGAAAAAATATCAAATTTCATGATTAATAAGTTTAAAGGAATAAAATGAAGAATAACCAAACAATATTCACGAACATTAATCAATTTAAAATTAATAAAACCACTATAAAAATAACCATGATGAATTATAGAAAATAAATAAATTCTATAACAACATCTTATAAAAGACAAGATAAATAAAATAATAAAAGTTATATAATCCCAAGAAACGACCGAATTAATCAACATAATCTCCCCTAAAAGATTTAAAGAAGGAGGAGAAGATATATTATTAGAACATAATAAAAACCAAAATATGGATATTCTAGGTATAATAGTTAAAAACCCTTTATTAATAAATAATCTACGTCTATAACTACGCTCATAAACAATATTAGCTAAACAAAAAAGAGCTGAAGAACAAAATCCATGACCTAATATTATAACTAAGGATCCTAAAAATCCATAATAACTACAACTCATAATACCACAAATCACCAAAGATATATGGGCTACAGAAGAATAAGCAATTAAAGACTTCATATCAATTTGAAAAATACATAAAAAACTAACAAGGAAAGAACCCCATAAACTTAAAACTATCCAAATCCAGTTATAGTAAACCGTAAAATTAATCAAAAACCCAAAAACACGAATAAGTCCATAACCACCTAACTTTAATAAAATAGCAGCAAGAACTATGGATCCAGAAACAGGAGCCTCAACATGAGCCTTAGGTAATCAGAAATGAAAAAATGGAATAGGAAGCTTAAATAAAAAAGCCAAAACCATTCTTCTATAAAAATAATAATTACACCCACTAACACAAATCAATGAAAAATCAAGAGTATTGCAGAAGAAAAATACATAAAAAATACCTAAAAGTAAAGGTAAAGAAGCAAATAAAGTATAAAAAAGTAAATAATAACCAGCTGAAATACGTTCAGGCTGATATCCCCACCCAAAAATTAAAAAAAGGGTGGGGATTAGTGAACACTCAAAAAAAATATAGAATAATAAAAAGTTTAATGAAGAAAATGTCAGTACTAGGAAAAACAATATGATAATAATGATCAATAAAAATTCATTTAACTTATCCTTGCTAAAAACTAAATTATATCTAGCCATTAATATTAAAAATCCAATAAATAATGACAAGCCAATTAAACTATAAGAAAGAATATCTATACCAAAAAAAGATCTAGATGAGGAAATAAAAGAGTAATTTAAATTCAAAAATACATAAACAATACAAATAATTATAACAAAATGTATAGTTATTCAATAATTTAAGATTAATGGGATTAAAAAAAATAATATTAATAAATATTTTATCATGTTAAAATAGATATTCTAGATAAATAATCATTACCCTGTCTGCGTACCAATCTCACTAAAACAGAAAGACCTAAAGCACCTTCACATACTGTAAAAACTAAAAAAATTAAAGAAATATATAATTCATGCCCATATATATATATATATATAAATAAACAAAAAAAAATTGATAATACTATAAACTCTAATCTCAATAAACATAATAAAAGATGTTTACGAGTAGAACAAAAAACAACAGTTCCACTAAATAATCTAAATATAAAAATATAATCCATATAAATAAATTTTAAAGTTTTAATAGTTTAATGTTAAATAAAACAATGATTTTGTAAATCATAAATAGAAAATATCTTTAAAACTTCAGTAAAAAGAATAGATCTCATCTTTAATCTCCAAAATTAATATTTTAATAAACTATTTACTGTAATGAACATATTAATATCAATAATCATAATTAATTCATTTATTATGTTATGAATAAAGCATCCTTTAAGATTAGGATTAACATTAATTTTACAAACATTAATAATCGCAACAATCACTGGATACATAATAAAATCATTCTTTTTTTCTTATATTATTATTATTATTATATTAAGTGGAACTTTAGTACTTTTCATTTATATAGCAAGAGTAGCTTCAAACGAAAAATTTAATTCGCCTGTAAAATTAATAATTTCATCACTAATCTTATTTTTAATTATACTATGCTTAATAATTAATTATAATAATATATATATTATAAATCAAATTTACACAAACGAAATCATAAGATTAATTAAAATATTCAGAATATCTATTACACACCTTACCTTAATAGTAATATTTTATTTATTAATAACTATGATTGTTGTTTCTAATATTGCAAAAGTATCCGAAGGACCTTTACGAGTAAATCAAGTTAAAAAATATGAATAAACCTTTACGAAAAACCCATCCATTAATTAAAATTATAAATAGATCTTTAATTGACCTGCCATCTCCTTCATCTATTTCATTATGATGAAACTTTGGATCAATATTAGGTATATGCCTTATAATTCAAATAATTAGAGGATTATTTTTAGCAATACACTATACAGCTAATATTGAATTGGCTTTTACTAGAGTAATTCATATATGCCGAGACGTCAATTATGGATGATTAATACGATATACACATGCTAATGGAGCATCACTTTTTTTTATGTGTTTATATTTACATATTGGACGAGGATTATATTATGGATCTTATAAATTATTAATAACTTGAATAGTGGGAATAGTATTACTATTATTAGTAATAGCTACAGCATTTTTGGGATATGTACTACCTTGAGGACAAATATCCTTATGAGGAGCAACTGTAATCACCAATTTAATATCAGCAATCCCATATTTAGGAAAAACATTAGTAATATGATTATGAGGGGGATTTTCTGTAGATAATGCCACTCTTACACGATTCTTCACATTACATTTCTTATTACCTTTTATTATTACTGCTATAGTAATTATCCATTTATTATTTCTTCACCAAACAGGAAGAAATAACCCCCTGGGATTAAACTCAAATTATGACAAATCTCCATTCCACCCTTATTTCTCAATCAAAGATATAATAGGTATAGCTTTTATTATTTTCATATTCTCAATATTAATTTTATTAGAACCCCGAACTTTAGGAGATCCTGAAAATTTTATTCCAGCCAATCCATTAGTAACCCCTGTACATATCCAACCCGAATGATATTTTCTCTTTGCATATGCAATCTTACGATCTATCCCTAATAAATTAGGAGGAGTATTAGCAATATTAATATCGATCTTAGTTATTATAATCCCTTCAGTTTTAAATAAAAACAAATTCCAAGGATTAACATTTTATCCTTTAAGAAAAAGATTATTCTGAATGATAGTTGTAGTTATTATTCTATTAACATGAATCGGCGCCCGACCAGCCGAAGAACCTTTTATCAAAACAGGACAAGTATTAACAATTATATACTTTTGTTATTTCATTATTAACCCTTTAATAGTAAAAGCATGGGATAACTTATTAAATTAATCTCTTTATTTTAGAATTAGTCAATAAGTTTTACAACATTATACCTTGAAAGTATAAAAAGAAAGTTCAAATCTTTCATTGACTTTATTTAACACTTAATTTAATGAATTAAATTATAATATAAAGTAAGAAATAATTCTAAAATAAAATAAAAAATAATTCAATGAAAGAGGCAAAAACAACTTCCATGTAAGATATATGAGCTTATCATAACGAAATCGAGGTAAGACCCCTCGAACCCAAATAAACCAAAAAACAATAAAGACAATCTTACAATAAAATAAAATTGAATAAAAATCACTACCTAAAAATAAAATTCTAGTAATTAAACCTATAAAAATAATATTTATATATTCTGATAAAAAAATAAAGGCAAACCCTCCTCTACTATATTCAACATTAAACCCTCTAACTAACTCTCTTTCACCCTCAGCAAAATCAAAAGGAGAACGATTAGTTTCAGCTAGACAAGAAGAAAGTCAACAAAAAAATAGTGGAAAACATAAAAATATAAATCACACTAACTTTTGATAATATATAAAATTTAATAAATTATATCTAATAACAAAAATAATTATACATAAGAGAATAAATATTATTCTCACCTCATAAGAAATAACTTGAGCCACAGATCGAAGTCTACCCAAGAGAGCATAATTAGAATTAGAAGATCAACCTGAAAGTATAATACCATAAACTCCCAAACCCGTACAAACCATAAAAAATAAAATACCATAATCAAAATTATAAATATTAAATAAAAAAGGAAATAATATCCATATTAAAAAGGATATGAATAATAAAAAAACAGGTGAAAAATAATAAATTAAATAATTTGATTTATAGGGTAAAATCTGTTCCCTAAAAAATAATTTTAACCCATCAGAAAAAGGCTGAACAAGCCCTAAAACACCTAATTTATTAGGACCCTTTCGTAATTGAATATATCCTAAAACCCTTCGCTCTAGCAAAGTAACAAAAGAAACACAAATCAAGATAGAGACAAGCATCAAAACATAAATTAATAAATACAATACTATCTGTAAAAATTTTACATAAATAAATTCTAAATTTACTGCACTAATCTGCCAAAATAGTTAAAATTATTCATATAAATTAACATAATTATTTGATCTAAAAGGTCCTTTCGTACTATTTTAAATTAATAAAAAAAAGATAGAAACCGACCTGGCTCACGCCGGTCTGAACTCAGATCATGTAAAACTTTAAAGGTCGAACAGACCTAGAAAATTAAGCTTCTACACTTAAATCTTATTTTAATCCAACATCGAGGTCGCAAACTTCTTCATCGATAAGAGCTCTAAAAAGAAATTACGCTGTTATCCCTAAGGTAATTTAATCTAAATATCCATTAATACAGGATCTTAAAAATAATCATTAATAAAAATTAAAATATAAGAGTTAATAAAATCTTACTGTCACCCCAACAAAATCTAATATTAAATTAATAAATATATATTACTAAAATAAAATAATTCAAAAATAGATAAAATTCTATAGGGTCTTCTCGTCCCATTTTAATATTTAAGCTTTTTAACTAAAAAATTAAATTCAATACTTAATACAAAGAAAGTAACTTTCTCATCAAACCATTCATACAAGCCTTCAATTAAAAGACAAATGATTATGCTACCTTCGCACAGTCAATATACTGCGGCTATTAAATTATAATAAATCATTGAGCAGGTCAGACTTAATAAAAATATTCAATAAGACATGTTTTTGATAAACAGGTGAAAAATAAATTTGCCGAGTTACTATATATTAATTTAAAAATATACTAATTTTATCATTATATCTAATAAATAGATAATAAATAAATAATTTTTAATAAAAAATTAAACCTAAATAAATAAAATAATATTAAAACATTATTATAACAAAATAAATGAAGAAAATTTCTAATCCTACAAAACTTTATAGTACTTATAAGTTATAAACACATAAAAGAGCTTATCCCCTTTAATGTTAAATTAATTCATAATATATGAAATAAAATTTCCATATAAATCAAAATTAATCCTGAATTAAATTCAATTATTAAAAAACCAGATATTAAAAAACGCCTAGAATATATCAACTATCTAAAAATTTCATGATAATTATAAAACATAAAACATCAATATTAGATAACTCATTTTAATTCGGGAAATTTTTAATCTAAATTTAAAATTAATAAACCCTGATACAAAAGGTACAAAAATTAAAATTTACTTCTATAATAATAAATTTAACACCTTTACAGTACAAATAAACTATAACTATAAATAAATTTCTTCTATAAAAATTACTGAAAACAAAGTTAATTCTATTAAATGAATCAAACCATAAAAAATCAAAATTAAATTATAAAAAATCAAAATCAAACTAATTTGAATTGCACAAATAAACCTTTAATGTAAATAAAAGTTAATCCCTAGATTTTAGTTTGTATATTCCAGTCCCAACTTCCGATAGGACTACTTTGTTACGACTTATCTCATCTTATTAATGAGAGTGACGGGCGATGTGTACTTAATCAAGAACATATGTCATGAATAAAATATTTTATTCATTACTTCTAAATCCATTTTCATTATAAAAATTAAATTAAATAAATCCAAATATTAAAATAAAATGTAACCCATTTCAAACCTTCACATTAGCTGCACCTTGACCTGACATAAAACTCAAAGAAAAATTAACGAAAATAATCCTAATAAAACATTCAACCAAACAGAGATATACAAACTAAAATAAATTATATTTAAAGGTAAAATTTATCGTGGATTATCAATTACAGAACAGGTTCCTCTAAAATGATTAAATTACCGTCAAATTCTTTCAATTTAAAGATCATAACTTATAATACTAAGAGTAAATAATATACATTCACAATAATAGGGTATCTAATCCTAGTCTAAAAGAAGAATTTCTTATAAGATTTAATAAATATACCAAATTTTTAAAAGATAATTTAAATTTCACCCAAAAATTATCATAGATATAAATCATAAAAATAATATACCCTAATAAAATTAACTTTGACTAATTGTATAACCGCAGCTGCTGGCACAACATTTGCTAGTCATTTATCATAAAATTTAACTAAATCTCAGAGCACTGAATAAATTTAAAATCAAAAACTGCGAAAAATAATAAATTAAACATTATTATTAAAATAAAATTCAAAATCACGCAAAAACTTACATATTATAAATTAATTTAAAGCCAATTCAATATTAAACTAGAATAAAATTTATATAAATATATAAAAACATATAATGGCGCGAGAACCATTTTCCCCCTCGCAAGCTCGGTCTTACCCCGGTCCATAGTTCCTCTGGACTACTCGATTAACATTAATTATATGTTGCATCTAGTTACCCTAGTCCCATATGTAGAATACATAACATTATCACCATTACCAGCTCACATTAGAGTTCGCTACAAATACTTCAATGTTATATCTATTTATTAGATATAATTTATTTTATGTGTTTATAACTTATAAGTACTATAACACTATTAGTGACATAAATACTAAACCCCATAGATCAAATAATTACATATATATATATCCCCCAGATAGGTGGCCCTGACGGTCCCCCGGACCCTTTATACAATAATAAGATAAAAATTTCCCCAAATTTTTAAATTACTTCTCAATAAAGAGATTCGTTATAAAACTAACTTTTTAGTTTTCAGGTACAATAATATCTATAACCCCCTCTCATTTAATCATTATTTATTTATATATATATATTAAGCCGTATATAATGATTCATGCCCCTAAAATTAAAAAGTTAGTTTTTATATAAAATACATATTTGTTATAGTTTCCCCATATAACAATTTATGAATAT